TGCACTTGGAAAAAGAACTAGAAAAAGGAATAAATATAGTGATAATTTGATTCTTCGTCGCCGTAGTAAATAGGAGAGAAAATAGAATTTCTTTCTTCGTCTTTACAAAAAAAATAGGAGGAAGCTGTGACACGTTCACTAAAAAAAAATCCTTTTGTAGCGAATAATTTATTAAAAAAAATAAATAAGCTTAACACAAAAGCAGAAAAAGAAATAATAATAACCTGGTCCCGAGCATCTACCATTATACCCATAATGGTTGGCCATACAATTGCTATCCATAATGGAAAGGAACATTTACCTATTTATATAACAGATCGTATGGTAGGACACAAATTGGGAGAATTCGCACCTACTTTAAATTTCCGAGGACATGCAAAAAGCGATAATAGATCTCGTCGTTAAAAAACGTTTGTTTATGTATAAATGTATAATATTATTTATTAATTAAATAATAGAAATATAGATAGAAGATAGATATTTATCATTGATTAGTAGGAGGCGAACTTTATGACAACAGAAGTATACGCTTTAGGTCAACATATATCTATGTCTGCTCACAAAGCGCGAAGAGTTATTGATCAAATTCGTGGGCGTTCCTACGAAGAAACACTTATGATATTAGAACTCATGCCTTATCGAGCATGTTATCCCATTTTTAAATTAGTTTATTCTGCAGCAGCAAATGCTAGTTTCAATATGGGTTCAAATGAAGCAAATTTAGTCATTAGTAAAGCCGAAGTAAATCAAGGCACTATAGTGAAGAGATTAAAACCCCGAGCTCGAGGGCGTAGTTTTGCGATACAAAAACCTACCTGCCATATAACTATTGTAATGAAAGATATATCCTTAGGTGGATATATAGATACCGACTCTATTAAATGGTCACAAAAACCTAAATGGAAAAAAAAGGATACAACTATGTCGTATTATGATATGTATGGTAATGGGGGAACATGGGACAAAAAATAAATCCAATTGGTTTCAGACTTGGTACAACCCAAGGTCATCATTCCCTTTGGTTCGCACAACCAAAAAATTATTCTGAGGGTCTGCAAGAAGATCAAAAAATAAGAAATTATATAAAGAATTATGTACAAAAAAATATGAAAACATCTTCCGGCGTCGAGGGAATTGCACGTATAGAGATTCAAAAAAGAATCGATCTGATCCAAATCATAATCTATATGGGATTTCCAAAAATATTAATTGAAAGTCGACCCCGAGGAATCGAAGAATTACAGATGAATTTACAAAAAGAATTTAATTCTGTAAATAGAAAACTTAACATTGCTATCACACGAATTGAAAAGCCTTATGGAAACCCTAATATTCTTGCAGAATTTATAGCCGGCCAATTAAAAAATAGAGTTTCTTTTCGCAAAGCAATGAAAAAGGCTATAGAATTAACTGAACAAGCGGATACAAAAGGAATTCAAGTGCAAATTGCAGGACGTATCGACGGAAAAGAAATTGCGCGTGTTGAATGGATCAGAGAGGGCAGGGTTCCACTACAAACCATTCGAGCTAAAATTGATTATTGTTCCTATACAGTTCGAACAATCTATGGGGTATTAGGCATAAAAATTTGGATATTTATAGACGGGGAATAATAAACCTTTATTTTGCTTTACATTTTATCCAGCGATGAAAAAAAAAGATAAATTTGTTTATTCTTTTTCTTTTCTGTTAAATAAAAAAAGAACAATTATATTATAATTCTATAGGGTTTAATAAAAATTCAATTAATCTTTTGAAAAAATTGCTATGCTTAGTGTGTGACTCGTTGGTTTTTGAGGGTTAGTATAAAAAACCAGCCCCATAGTATAAACAAATAACTATAGAAGTAATAACCAACTCATCATTTCGTATTATCTGGATCCAAAGAACCAGTCAAGATATGATATATTCTTCATATTGTTGTAGCAACTGAAATCTTTTTTTTATTATTAAAAAAATCTGATCTGATTACTGATTATAAGTTGGCAATCGAAATAAAAAAGGGTATAGATAAATGGAAGGATGAGAGAAAGAAAGAAAAAGAATATTGATGATATAAAATTCCAATATGTAAGGTCTATGAGTCATCTCATAAAAAATCTGTGTAATAAAGCATCAATACGGATTCATCATTAAATGCATCTGCTCATCGAACAAAAAATAAAGAGCTTCGAGCCAATAAAGACTAAGAATATTGACTCAAGAACTAATAGCTCCATTGTAGAATTCAGACCTAACCATTAAGTAAGAAGCGATGGGAACGATGGAACCTGTGAATTCAAAAGATTCTAGTGAAAATGAATTCGAATGATTCATTGATCGGGATGGCGGAACCGGCCAGAGACCAATTCATCTATTCGGAAAAGTTATGAACTAATGATAGAACTGAAATAGAATAGAAATTGAAAGAGTAAATATTCGCCCGCGAAAACTTTATTTTCTTGGATTGAGAAATTTGTGTCAATCCAATATCCAATACGATTTGATAAAGAGTAAAACA